GGAAGACCGAGAGCTAACTATCGTGACTTTGGCTTATCCGGACACATACTTCGTGAAATGGTTAACACATGTTTGTTACCAGGGGCAACAAGATCAAGTTGGTAAGGATAAAAATATATTTTCCTTTCTATGATCATCATCGATCATAGAGAGCCCCTTTACCATTCGGTATAAATGGATTATTCTATTTGTATAGATATGGTAAAGGGGCACAAACAAAAATTGTCATCCATTCATTCCCAGTTCTTTTCTTCAGCGCGGGGTAGAGCAGCTTGGTAGCTCGCAAGGCTCATAACCTTGAGGTCACGGGTTCAAATCCTGTCTCCGCAAAAAATTTATTTTGTCAAACAATATTAGGTTTCAATCAGTTAACTAGTAAGTTAACGAATACTAATAATGAGTTTTTTCTTTTGTTTTTAGGCAATAGAAAAAAAGAATGAGAAGGATCGAATCACTACACTATTGTGATCAACTATAAATATATCCTATTTTGTATCTTTATTATAGTAAAGAAATTTATTTTTCTTGAGCGGATAGCGGGAATCGAACCCGCGTCTTCTCCTTGGCAAAGAGAAATTTTACCATTCGACTATATCCGCATGTTTTCCTTCTTGAGAAGGAATATGTTCTTACCTAATATATAATAGGTCTGGATCCTATTTTTGTAGAGTGGGGCCAGAGACTCTCCTGAAGTCACTTCTTTTTTTCTTTTCGTTTTTTTTTTTCAATTCATTCAAGAAGTTTCAGTTTGACCCCTCCCTCTAAATTTTTATTTCTATTTCTTTTTTTGTATTTTGGGGGACTTATCCTTTATATTGATATTGATTCATTTTTACTGTGTCTCACAACCCGAACGAATTCGAATATAGGGGAGGGGTCATTTTTGGATCTGTAACAATAACAAATAGGCTCAAGAAATGAGAGAATTAAGGATACCCACCAGAAAAACTAATCCAATCCATAATGATGTACCGGAAAATACAATATTTTTATTACTTGACCAACCATCGGGAGAAGCAAATACAACAGGTACGCTAATCAGTAAGATTGATGAAGTAGCGATTAATGCAAAAACAGCCAATTGGAAAGCTATAGTCATACTTATAATCCTCCAAGCTACCAACAAACAAACTATACCATTTGATCCCCTTATCAGTCATTCTAAAAAAAGGTATCGCGGAGGGATTTTATACTGTGGGAATCCATTTTAATATTTATTAATGTTTAATGGAACGTGCAATAAATTTTTTAATTATTAATTAGTCCTCGAGACATATATATGTATAATAATCATAGACAAAAAGATGGATGGCCCTATCAACTTCCATACACCTAATCTTTGTCCTCGTGATGGTATCAAAACCCATACGACCATGTTACATTCGGGAGAATAAGAATTAAATTAAATGGAATTCGGTTGGAGAGATGGCTGAGTGGTTGATAGCTCCGGTCTTGAAAACCGGCATGGTTTTTTTTCAGAACTATCGAGGGTTCGAATCCCTCTCTCTCCTTTTGATCGTTCAATATTCTTTTTTCTTATTTTTTTCCCTGTTACCAGAACGGGAAAAAAGAAAATGGCTCGGCTATCTCACCTAGCCGAGCCAGAAAATGAAAAATAAATGAAAGAAATATTTAAATGAGTTAAAAAAAAGACTTTTTATGTATGGCCCAATTTCAGTATGTATGATATAAAAAAACGGATTCCGACTTTAAAATTTAAAACATTGAATTTCTTGTCTCAATTAAGAGGGGTCATCGAAAGAACAGGTTCAAAATCACGATCAATTCCTTTTTCAAATCCTGCTGCAGCTGCACGAGCCCTTCCCGCATGCCACAAATGACCTACAAATAGGAAGAATCCTAAAACAAAATGAGAAGTAGCTAACCAACTTCTAGGAGAAACATAATTGACTGCATTAATCTCGGTAGCTACGCCACCCACAGAATTTAACGAACCTAAAGGAGCGTGAGTCATATATTCCGCTGAACGTCGTTCTTGCCAAGGTTGTATGTCTTTTTTCAGCCGACTCAAGTCCAAACCATTTGGACCCCTTAGGGGTTCTAACCAGGGAGCGCGCAAATCCCAAAAACGCATAGTTTCTCCCCCAAAAATAACTTCTCCAGTCGGAGAACGCATTAGATATTTACCTAAACCAGTAGGTCCTTGAGCGGACCCTACGTTAGCGCCAAGACGTTGGTCTCGAACTAAAAAAGTAAATGCTTGGGCTTGAGAAGCTTCTGGTCCAGTGGGTCCGTAAAACTCACTAGGATAGGCAGTATTATTGAACCAGACAAAGCAACAAGCAATGAAACCAAAGACGGATAAAGCAGCTAAACTATAAGACAAATAAGCTTCGCCCGACCAGACAAGTGCGCGACGAGCCCATGCAAAAGGTTTAGTTAAAATATGCCAGATTCCACCAAGTATACAAATGGAACCTATCCATACGTGCCCCCCGATTATATCTTCCAGATCGTCCACACTAACAATCCACCCTTC